AAACAGGAAGAGAATGAACGGATAGCAATAGCAGAAAATTGGGATACTATTCTATTTGCTCAAGCAATAAGAGGTTCTATGTTAGTAACACAATCGATTCTTAGAAAATACATCGTATTGCCTTCATTGATAATAGCTAAAAATCTCGGTCGTATGTTATTATTTCAATTCCCCGAGTGGTACGAGGATTGGAAGGAGTGGAATAGAGAAATGCATGTTAAATGCACCTATAATGGTGTTCAATTATCAGAAACAGAATTTCCGAAAGACTGGCTAACAGACGGTATTCAAATAAAGATCCTATTTCCCTTCTGTCTGAAACCTTGGCACAGATCTAAGCTACGATTCGATCATAGAGATCGAATGAAAAAGAAAGGAAAAAAAAAAGAAAATTTTGGTTTTTTAACAGTCTGGGGGATGGAAACTGAACTACCTTTTGGTTCTCCCCGAAAAGGACCTTCCTTTTTTGACCCCATTTGGAAAGAACTCGAAAAAAAAATTCGAAAAGTGAAAAAGAAATGTTTTCTAGTTCTAAGAGCTTTAGGAGAAAGAAAAAAATGGTTTCTAAGGGTCTTAAAAGAAAAAACAAGATGGATTCTCAAAACAGTTCTATTTATAAAAAGAATAATAAAAGAGTTTGCAAAAGTAAATCTAATTTTCTTATTTGGATTGAGGAAAGTATATGAACCAAATGAAAATAGAAAAGATTCTATAATTAGTAATAAGATTAACCATGAATCGATCATTCGAATTAGATCTGTGGATTGGACAAATTATTCACTGACAGAAAAAAAAATGAAGGATCTGGCTGATAGGACAACCACAATCCAAAATAAAATAGAAAGGATTACAAAAGACAAGAGAAAAGTATTTCTAACTCCAAATAGAAAGATTAGTCCTAACGAGACAGGTTGTGATGATAAAAGATCGGAATCACAGAAACATATTTGGCAGATATCAAAAAGAGGAGGTGCCCGATTAATACGTAAATGGCACTATTTTATGAAATCTTTCATTGAAAGAATCTATATGGATATCTTTCTATGTAACATTAATATTCCCAGAATAAATGCACAACTTTTCCTTGAATTTGAATCAACAAAAAAAATTATCGACAAAGACATTTACAATGATGAAAGAAATAAAGAAGGAATTGATGAAACAAATCAAAATGCAATTCACTTTATTTCGACTATAAAAAAGTCTCTTTCTAATATTAGTAATAATAAATCACAGATTTATTGTGACTTATCTTCCTTGTCCCAAGCATATGTATTTTACAATTTATCACAAATCCAAATTATTAATAAGTATTACTTGAGATCTGTACTTCAATATCGCGGAGCATATCTTTTTCTTAAGGATAGAATAAAGGACCATTTTGGGACACGAGGAATATTGGATGCCAAATCGAGGTCTAAGAAACTTCCGAATTCTGGAATGAATGAATGGAAAAATTGGTTAAGGGGTCATTATCAATACAATTTATCTCAGACTAGATGGTCTAAATTAGTACCGCAAAAATGGCGAAATAGAGTCAATCAACGTCGTATGATTCAAAATAAAGACTCAAAAAAAGATTCATATGAAAAAGAAAAAGACCAATTAATTCATTACGAGAAACAAAATAATTATGTAGTGAACTCATTACCGAGTAAAAAAGAAAAATTGAAAAAACACTACAGATATGATCTTTTATCACATAAATATATTCATTATGAAGACAGGAAGGACTCATATATTTATGGATCGCCATTCCAAGTAAATGGAGACCGAGAGATTCCATATAATTACAACATGCCTAAACCCGAATCATTTTATGTACCCGGGGGTATAGCTATTAATGATTATCTAGGGGAAGGGTCTATTATTGATACGGGGAAAAATCCGGATAGAAAATATTTGGAGTGGAGAATTCTCAATTTTTTTCTTAGAAAGAATATCGATATTGAGACTTGGACCGATATAGATACTGGAACCAACATTAATAAAAATACTAAGACTGGGACTAATGATTATCAAATAATTGATAAGAAAGATCTTTTTTATCTCACGATTCATCAAGAAATCAACCCATCCAATCAAAAAAAAAACTTATTTTTTGATTGGATGGGAATGAATGAAGAAATGCTACATCGTCCCATATCGAATCTAGAACCCTGGTTCTTCTCAGAATTTGTGCTACTTTATGATGCATATAAGATTAAACCGTGGATCATACCAATCAAATTACTTATTTTCAATTTGAATGGAAATGAAAACATTAGTGAAAATAAAAACATCAACAGAAATCAAAAAAAGGATCTTCGTCTATCATCTAATCAAAAAGAATATCTTGAATTAGAGAATCGAAATCAAGAAGAAAAAGAAGAGCTGGGTCAAGGGAATCTTGGATCAGATCCACGAAACCGACAAAAAGATCTTGAAAAAGATTCCGCGGAATCAGACATTAAAAAACGTAGAAAGAAAAAACAATCCAAGAGCAATAAGGAAGCGGAACTAGATTTCTTCCTGAAAAGGTATTTGCTTTTTCAATTGAGATGGGCTGATCCTTTGAATCAAAGAATTCTAAATAATATCAAGGTATATTGTCTCCTGCTTAGGCTGATAAATCCAAGGGAAATTGCTATATCCTCTATTCAAAGAGGAGAAATGCGCCTGGATGTAATGCTGATTCAGAAGGATCTAACTCTTACAGAATTGATAAAAAGGGGAATATTGATTATCGAACCGGTTCGTCTGTCTATAAAATGGGATGGACAATGGATTATGTATCAAACCATAAGTATTTCATTGGTCCATAAGAATAAGTACCAAACTAATCGAATATGCCGAGAAAAAAAATATGTTGATGAAGATTATTTCGATAGATCCATTGCACAACATGGAAAGGTACTTGTGAATGGAGATGAAAATAATTATGCTTTGCTTGTTCCTGAAAATATTCCATCTCCTAGACGTCGTAGAGAATTGAGAATTCTAATTTGTTTGAATTCCGAGAATGAGAATGTTGTGAATAGAAATTCAGTATTTTTCAATGGCAACAACGTAAGGAACTGTGTGCAATTTTTGGATGAGGACAAGCATTTTGATACAGATATAAATGAATTTATCCAATTCAAATTGTTTCTTTGGCCCAATTATCGATTAGAAGATTTAGCTTGTATGAATCGCTACTGGTTTGATACCAATAATGGCAGTCGTTTCAGTATGTCAAGGATACATATGTATCCACGAGTCAGAATTAGTTGATGGTGGATTTCCTATATATCTCTATCACGTGTCATATCCGGTATATAAAGGTATACAAATGTACACACACGTTGTGTTACATTAGATTCTGATACATGATACTGATTCAATGATGTATCATATCAATTGGATCTAGGAATGAATCGGCAGAATTTTCTTAAGTCCCAATCATTCCCTTTTGTGGGTGTAGAAATGTACCATCTCCTTCTATCGAATCCAATTTTCAATTGGATTCGATAGAAAGTAGTCTATGAATAAATCCAGATTATTTTATTGTGTGTACCAGATCTAAATGACTGGCATTATTATTATTCCTGATCAGTAAAATCCATATCTGTGGAAAAGAAAGAAAAAAAAGAGAGAGAGAAGAATTCTTTTTATGGTAAAAAATTCATTCATCTCAGTTATTCCGCAAGAAGAAAAAGAAAAAAACAAAGGGTCTGTTGAATTTCAAGTATTCAGTTTCACCAATAAGATACGGAGACTTACTTCACATTTGGAATTGCACAGAAAAGACTATTTATCCCAGAGAGGTCTGCGGAAAATTCTGGGAAAACGTCAACGTATACTGGCTTATTTGTCAAAGAAAAATAGAGTACGTTATAAAGAATTAATTGATCAGTTGGATATTCGGGAACCAAAAACTCGTTAATTTGAAAATTCGTTTGAATTATTTGCTTTATTAGATCTTGAATTTTGATGAACCTCGTTTCGTTTTCAGCAATTCATGAAATAATGAATCGGGGAAGAAAACATATGACTGTACCGGATATAAGAAAAGACTTCATGATAGTCAATATGGGTCCTCACCACCCATCAATGCATGGTGTTCTTCGACTCATCGTTACTCTAGATGGTGAAGATGTTATTGATTGTGAACCCGTATTGGGTTATTTACACAGAGGGATGGAAAAAATTGCGGAAAACCGAACAATTATACAGTATCTACCTTACGTAACACGTTGGGATTATTTAGCTACTATGTTCACAGAGGCAATAACGGTAAATGCACCAGAACAATTGGGAAATATTCAAGTACCTAAAAGAGCCAGCTATATCAGAGTCATTATGCTGGAGTTGAGTCGTATAGCTTCTCATTTGTTATGGCTTGGGCCTTTTATGGCGGATATCGGTGCACAGACTCCTTTCTTCTATATTTTCAGAGAGAGGGAATTGCTATATGATCTATTCGAAGCTGCCACAGGTATGCGAATGATGCATAATTATTTCCGTATCGGGGGAGTAGCTGCTGATCTACCTCATGGCTGGATAGATAAATGTTTGGATTTCTGCGATTATTCTTTAACAGGAGTTGTTGAATATCAAAAGCTTATTACGCGGAATCCCATTTTTTTGGAACGAGTTGAAGGAGTGGGCATTATTGGTGGAGAGGAAGCAATAAATTGGGGTTTATCAGGACCAATGCTACGAGCTTCCGGAATGCAATGGGATCTTCGTAAAGTTGATCATTATGAGTGTTACGATGAATTCGATTGGGAAGTCCAATGGCAAAAAGAAGGAGACTCATTAGCTCGTTATTTAGTACGAATCAGTGAAATGGCGGAATCCATAAAAATTATTCAACAGGCTCTGGAAGGAATTCCGGGGGGGCCCTATGAGAATTTAGAAGTCCGTCGCTTTGATAAAGCAAGGGATTCCGAATGGAATGATTTTGAATATCGATTCATTAGTAAAAAGCCTTCTCCCACTTTTGAATTGTCGAAACAAGAACTTTATGTCAGAGTAGA